ATAGAGCACCCACCCTGCACAGATTAGGCATACAAGCATTCCAACCTATTTTAGTGGAAGGGAGCGCTATTTGTTTACACCCATTAGTTTGTAAGGGTTTCAATGCAGACTTTGATGGGGATCAAATGGCTGTTCATGTACCTTTATCTTTGGAAGCTCAAGCGGAGGCTCGTTTACTTATGTTTTCTCATATGAATCTCTTGTCTCCAGCTATCGGGGATCCTATTTCTGTACCAACTCAAGACATGCTTATTGGACTCTATTTATTAACAATCGGAAATCGTCGAGGTATTTGTGCAAATAGGTATAATCCATATAATAGTGGAAACTACCAAAAAAAAATAGTTGATAATCATAATAATAACTATAGGTATACGAGGGAAAAAGAACCCCATTTTTCTAGTTCCTATGATGCACTTGGAGCTTATCGACAGAAAAGAATCAGTTTAGATAGTCCTTTGTGGCTCCGATGGAGACGAGATCAACGTGTCATTGGTTCAAGAGAAGTTCCCATCGAAGTTCAATATGAATCTTTAGGTACTTATCATGAGATTTATGGGCACTATCTAATAGTAGGAAGTATAACAAAAGAAATCCGTTCTATATACATTCGAACTACTCTTGGTCATATTTCTTTTTATAGAGAATTAGAAGAAGCCATACAGGGTTTTTGTCGAGCCCACTCATACACTATCTAATCTAATTTCTTAGATTAGGCGATGTTTGTGCCTAGTGCCTAGGGTAATTCAGGTCTCCCAAATCAAATTTCACTGGTATTCTAATTTCTGTGTGAATCAAGATTGAGGAAAGGAAGTTTTCGAATCATTGACTTGGGTCCATTGTCGAATCCTACTTAGCAGAAGAAATATAAGAGAAGAGGTATTTATGGCAGAACGGGCTGATCTGGTCTTTCACAATAAAGTGATAAATGGAACTGCTATGAAACGACTTATTAGCAGGTTAATCGATCATTTCGGAATGGCATATACATCACATATCCTGGATCAAGTAAAAACTTTGGGTTTCCAGCAAGCCACTGCTACATCTATTTCATTAGGAATTGATGATCTTTTAACAATCCCTTCGAAGGGATGGTTAGTCCAAGACGCCGAACAACAAAGTTTTATTTTAGAGAAACACCATCATTATGGGAATGTACACGCGGTAGAAAAATTACGTCAATCCATTGAGATATGGTATGCTACAAGTGAATATTTGAGACAAGAAATGAATCCTAATTTTCGTATGACTGATCCTTCTAATCCAGTACATCTAATGTCCTTTTCGGGAGCTAGAGGAAATGCATCTCAGATACATCAATTAGTGGGTATGAGAGGATTAATGTCGGATCCCCAAGGACAAATGATTGATTTACCCATTCAAAGCAATTTACGTGAAGGACTTTCTTTGACAGAATATATAATTTCCTGCTATGGAGCTCGCAAAGGAGTTGTAGATACTGCTGTACGAACATCAGATGCTGGATACCTCACACGTAGACTTGTTGAAGTAGTTCAACACATTATTATACGTAGAACAGATTGTGGTACTATCCGAGGTATTTCCGTGAGCCCTCAAAACGGTATGACAGAAAAAATTTTTGTCCAAACACTAATTGGTCGTGTATTAGCAGACGATATATATATTGGTTTGCGATGTCTTGCCACTCGAAATCAAGATATTGGGATTGGACTTATAAATCGATTCATAACCTTTCGAGCGCAACCAATATATATTAGAACCCCCTTTACTTGCAGGAGTACATCTTGGATCTGTCAATTATGTTATGGTCGGAGTCCTACTCATGGTGACCTGGTCGAATTGGGAGAAGCTGTAGGTATTATTGCAGGTCAATCAATTGGGGAACCAGGGACTCAACTAACATTAAGAACTTTTCATACCGGTGGAGTATTCACAGGTGGTACTGCCGAGTATGTACGAGCTCCTTCTAATGGAAAAATAAAATTGAATGAGAATTTGGTTCATCCCACACGTACCCGTCATGGGCATCCCGCTTTTCTATGTTCTATGGACTTGTATGTAACTATTGAGAGTCGGGATATTCTACATAATGTAAATATTCCACTAAAGAGTTTGATTTTAGTTCAAAATAATCAATATGTAGAATCAGAACAAGTAATTGCTGAAATTCGTGCTGGAACGTCCACTTTTTATTTTAAAGAGAAGGTACGAAAACATATTTATTCTGAATCAGAGGGAGAAATGCACTGGAGTACTGATGTACACCATGCACCTGAATATACATATGGTAATGTTCATCTATTATTAAAAACAAGTCATTTATGGATATTAGCAGGAGGTTCGTGCAGATCTAATATAGTGTCTTTTTCGCTCTACAAGGATCAAGATCAAATGAATCCTCATGCTTTTTCTGTCGAAGAAAGATATATCTCTGATCTATCAATGACTAACGGTCGAGTAAGATATAAATTGTTAGATACTTCTGATAAAAAAGATAAGAAAATTCTTGACTATTCAACAAGACCTGATCAAACCATATATAATGGTCATTGGAATATTATATATCCTTCTATTATCCAAGGGAATTCTTATTTCTTAGCGAAAAAGCGAAGAAATAGATTCATCATCCCATTACAATATGATAAAAAACGAGAGAATGAACTAATACCCTGTTTTGGTATTTCAATCGAAATACCAAAACAGGGTATTTTACGTAGAAATAGTATTCTTGCTTTTTTTGATGATCCACGATACAGAAGAAATAATTCGGGAATTACTAAATATGGGACCGTAGAGGTCAATTCAATTATAAAAAAAGAGGATTTGATTGAGTATAGAGGATCAAAAGAATTTATTCCGAAATACCAAATGAAAGTAGATCGTTTTTTTTTTATTCTCGAGGAAGTGCATATTTTACCTGGATCTTCATTGATAATGGTCCAGAACAATAGTATCATTGGAGTAAATACACAACTCGCTTTAAATACAAGAAGTCGAGTAGGCGGATTAGTCCGCCTGGAGAGAAAAAAAAAAAATATTGAACTAAAAATATTTTCCGGAGATATTTATTTTCCTGGAGAAGCAGATAAGATATCTAGGCACAGCGGCATTTTTATACCACCGAAAACAAAAAAATGGAAAAATTGGATCTATATCCAACGGATCACACCCACGAAGAAAAAGTATTTTGTTTCGGTTCGACCCGTAGTCACATATGAAATAATTGATGGCATAAATTTAGCAACACTTTTTCCTCAAGATCTCTTGCGGGAAAAGGATAATGTCCAACTTAGAGTTGTCAATTATATCCTTTATGGAAATGGCAAGTCAATTCGAGGAATTTTTCACACAAGTATTCAATTAGTTCGCACTTGTTTAATATTGAATTGGGATCCAGAACAAAATGGTTCTCCGAAAGAGATTCGTGCTTCCTTTATTGAGGTAAAGGGAAATGATCTGATTCGAAATTTCATGAGAATTGAGTTAGTAAAGTCCAGCATTTCGTATATCGGAAAAAGATATGATAGGGCAAGTTCGGGATTGATTTCCGATAATGGATTAGATCGTACAAATATAAATCCTTTTTACCGCAAGGTTAGTATTCAATTACTTACACAACATCGAGGTACTATTGGTACATTGTTGAATCGAAATAAGGAATGCCAATCTTTGATAATTTTGTCATCATCCAATTGTTCTCGAATTGGTCCATTCAATGGTTCGAAATATAACATGATAAAAGAATCGGATCCCATAATCCCAATTAAGGATTTGTTGTGTCCTTTGGGGACTATTGTCCCTAAAATGGTAAATTTATATTTATTTTACCATTTAATAACTTATAATCAGATTTTGTTAAAGAAATATTTGCTACTTGGTAATTTTCAACAGACTTTCCAAGTACTTAAAGTACTTAAATACTGTTTAATAGATGAAAATAGGGGGATTTATAATCCCGATCCATGCAGTAACATCATTTTGAATCCATTCCATTTGAATTGGCATTTTCTCCATCACGATTATTGGGAAGAGACATCTACAATAATTAGCCTTGGACAATTTTTTTGTGAAAATATATGTCTATTCAAATACAAACCGCACATAAAAAAATCTGGGCAAATTATAATTGTTGATGTTGACGCTTTAATTATAAGATCTGCTAAGCCCTATTTAGCCACTCCAGGAGCAACTATTCATGGCCATTATGGTAAAATATTTTACGAAGGAGATACATTAGTTACATTTATATATGAAAAATCAAGATCTGGTGACATAACACAAGGTCTTCCAAAAGTGGAACAAATCTTAGAAGTACGTTCGATTGATTCAATATCAATGAACCTTGAAAGGAGAGTTGAAAGTTGGAACAAAGGTATACCAAAAATTTTTGGAATCCCCTGGGGATTCTTGATTCAAGCCGAGCTAACCATAGCTCAAAGTCGTATCTCTTTGGTTAATAAAATCCAAAGGGTTTATCGATCTCAGGGGGTACAGATCCATAATAGACATATAGAGATTATTGTACGTCAAGTAACATCAAAAGTGTTGGTTTCAGAAGATGGAATGTCTAATGTTTTTTCACCTGGGGAATTAATTGGATTGTTGCGAGCGGAACGAGTGGGGCGCGCTTTGGACGAAGCGATCTCTTATCGCGCAATCCTATTGGGAATAACAAGGACATCTTTGAATACTCAAAGTTTCATATCCGAAGCAAGTTTTCAAGAAACCGCTCGAGTTTTAGCAAAAGCTGCTCTACGAGGTCGTATTGATTGGTTGAAAGGCCTGAAAGAGAATGTTGTTCTAGGTGGAATTATACCTGTTGGTACAGGATTCAAAAAATTAGTGCACCATTCAAGTAAGGACAAAAACTTTTATTTGGAAATCAAAAGAAAGAATCTATTTGACTTGGAAATAAAAGATCTTTTGTTACACCATAGAGAATTATTTTGTTCTTATGTACCAAACAATTTCCATGAGACATTAGAACAATCATTTACGCGATTTCATGATTCCTAAGAGCGGATTTTTTTACTTTCTTTTAATTATCTGTTTTTCATTATCTGGTCTGGCTTTTCTTTTAACTTAACTATCTTGTTCGAATATTGATAAAAAAATAAAATAAGTAATTAAAAGACATTAATGGTTTGTACTGTGTATTAAAGGTCAATTCCCGGCAGAAGGTTCCATCGGAACAATTACTTATTTCAAAACTTATTTCAAAGTATCTCGTCTCTTTGTTAAAGTAAAAAAAAAAAGGAAGTGTGGGAAAAATGACAAGAAGATATTGGAACATTAATTTAGAAGAGATGATGGAGGCCGGAGTTCATTTTGGTCATGGTACTAAGAAATGGAATCCTAGAATGGCCCCTTACATCTCTGCAAAGCGTAAAGGTATTCATATTACAAATCTCACTGGAACTGCTCGTTTTTTATCAGAAGCCTCTGATTTAGTTTTTGATGCGGCAAGTAGGGGAAGAACCTTCTTAATTGTTGGTACCAAAAATAAAGCAGCAGATTCAGTAGCATCGGCTGCAATAAGAGCCCGGTGTCATTATGTTAATAAAAAATGGCTTGGTGGTATGTTAACGAATTGGTCTACTACGGAAACGAGACTTCAAAAGATCAGGGATTTAAGAACAGAACAAAAGATGGGTAAACTCAACCGTCTTCCCAAAAGAGATGCGGCAATATTGAAGAGAAAATTATTTACCTTGCAAACATATCTCGGCGGTATCAAATATATGACGAGGTTGCCTGATATTGTGATCATCGTCGATCAGCAAGAAGAATATACGGCTCTTCGAGAGTGTGTAATTTTGGGTATTCCGACGATTTGTTTAATCGATACAAATTGTGACCCGGATCTCGCAGATATTTCGATTCCATCCAACGATGATGCTATAGCTTCAATCCGATTGGTTCTTAACAAATTAGTATCCGCAATTTGTGGGGGCCGCTCTAGCTATATAAGAAATCCTTGATTATGATTAAGGGGGGATTTTTTGGATTCGGTTACTATATCTTGAATTAAATAAAAAAAAAAGCAAAAAGGTAAGTGCGGGCATATTGATAATATGTTATTATATTACGTGATTTCTTGGTATCCTATGTAAATTCTTGATATCTTAACTATACAATTAATGAATACGATTTTTGATTCATATTGGTGAGTTGAAAAAGAGATAGAGATGGTTGAATCAAAATAATTTCTTTTTTGAAGTTCAATTTCTGCTAGAGGACAATATGAATGTTATACCATGTTCCATTAAAACACTCAAAGGGTTATACGATATATCGGGTGTAGAGGTAGGCCAACATTTATATTGGCAAATAGGAGGTTTACAAATCCATGCCCAAGTACTTATCACTTCTTGGGTAGTAATTGCTATCTTATTAGGTTCAGTCATTATAGCTGTTCGGAATCCACAAACCATTCCGACCAACGGTCAGAATTTCTTTGAATATATCCTTGAATTTATTCGAGACTTAAGCAAAACCCAGATTGGAGAAGAATATGGCCCTTGGGTTCCCTTTATTGGAACTATGTTCCTCTTTATTTTTGTTTCTAACTGGTCAGGTGCTCTTTTACCTTGGAAAATTATACAGTTACCTCATGGAGAATTAGCTGCACCCACGAATGATATAAATACTACTGTTGCTTTAGCTTTACTCACGTCCGTCGCATATTTTTATGCGGGTCTTAGCAAAAAAGGATTGGGTTATTTTGGGAAATACATTCAACCAACCCCCATCCTTTTACCAATTAACATCCTAGAAGATTTCACAAAACCTTTATCTCTTAGTTTTCGACTTTTCGGAAATATATTAGCCGATGAATTAGTAGTTGTTGTTCTTGTTTCTTTAGTCCCTTCAGTAGTTCCTATACCTGTCATGTTTCTTGGATTATTTACAAGTGGTATTCAAGCTCTTATTTTTGCAACCTTAGCCGCGGCTTATATAGGTGAATCCATGGAAGGTCATCATTAACTAGCTTTTCAAATAGTCTTTTTTTTTTTTTTATTGTTTATTTTATTTATTTATTATAGTATTGTAAGGTGTAAGGCTAGAATTTCTATTTTTCCTAATTACAACCAATCCTATAATCATATTCTGGATCCTCATTATTCATATTTGTTATGTTATATATTATATATGAATAATATACAACATAAAATTATAAAATATATATATATTTATTATCCGGTTTAATTCAAATTGAAATTAGATTCAATTCATTATATATTTCTTATTTATATATTTCTTTTCTTATTTATTTATATATATATTATTTTTATTTATTATTCTTAATATTATTAATTTAAATATTAATTATTAATTTAAATTAATTTATTCTTAATTTAATTCCTTTTAATTCCTTAATTTTTATATTCAAAATTTTTGTTATTATTTTATTTATTATTATTTGATAATATGTATAATATACAAATTACAAATAATCTAATTTTTTATAATTTTTTATAATATAAAAAAATTTTGAATTTAAGTTAATGTTAATTAAGTTAAGATTAATATATTAATAATTAATATCTATTGGTACTTTTTTATTACATAATATGTATTACATATTAACTTTTTTATTACTATACTATTATTTTATTACTATACTATTACATATTAATATATATATATATATATTTATATATATATTATATTATTATATTAATTTTAATTTATATTGGATTAATTTGGTATTAAATTAATTTGATTGATATTGATTGCAGCTCACACTGCATTTAGATAGATTTCAATATCAGTCCTTCTCTTCTAGCAATTTTTTTTGAATGAAAAAATAAATAAACTTAACAATAGTGTAGTAAAGAACGAAGAATTAAATGAAAGAATGGTTCGAAACAAAGAAATACAATAGTTACAACTGTATGCATATGGATTTACAAAAACTCTATGATAGTTAAAAACTAAAAACGAGATAGTTCTGACGATTCCGTTTTTTAATTTAGTTTTAGTAATTAATATTCTTATTTCAACTTGGAGTTTTTAGTTACTTTGACCGCTGGATCTTAATTAAAAAAGTCATAATTGATTGGTTGATTGTATCATTAACCATTTCTTCTTTTTTGTTTTGTGTGAGGAACTTACCATGAATCCACTGATTTCTGCCGCTTCTGTTATTGCTGCTGGATTGGCCGTGGGGCTTGCTTCTATTGGACCTGGAGTTGGTCAAGGTACTGCTGCAGGCCAAGCTGTAGAAGGTATTGCGAGACAACCGGAAGCAGAGGGTAAAATACGAGGTACTTTATTGCTTAGTCTAGCTTTTATGGAAGCTTTAACAATTTACGGACTGGTTGTGGCATTAGCACTTTTATTTGCGAATCCTTTTGTTTAATATAAAAAAAGTACCTTAGAGACTTTTTTATTATTAACTTGGAATCTTGGAATTTTCCTTTGCTTCTTTTTCCTTTGCTTCTTAGAATTATTAGAATTATATTAACACGTTACTAAAAAATTACTTATTTATTGAGACAATACCTAGGAAGGATTGATTTGAAGATGAGGAATTACCGCATTCACTTGCTTTCTTCCTTTCTGTCTTTAGCTTAGTACAATAGAAAACTTTTTTATTTTCATTGTTTGTAAGTGTTTCGACAAATGAAATATTTTTCAATTGATATCAGATCTAAAACCTAAGTCTAAAGTCTAAGTAAAGTATCTTATTAGAATTAGAAAATTTTTGAAAATGTAAAAAAATTTAAACAAAACAAATGAAATTACTATATTTATTTTATTCTCATTAAATAAATAAAGTGGAAATAAATAAAAAAAATCGATAAAAAAAAAAGGGCGATCGGAGTGATACAAAAAGAACTCTGTACTTTGTTAGTCCTATCCAAAAGAAAAGAGAGGAGAATATATGAAAAATGTAATTGATTCTTTCGTTTACTTGGGCCGCTGGCCATACGCCGGAAGTTTCGGGTTTAATACCGATATTTTAGCAACAAATCCAATAAATCTAAGTGTAGTGCTTGGTGTATTGATTTATTTTGGAAAGGGAGTGTGTGCGAGTTGTTTATTTCAAGAATAGGATGGATCCATCCATCTGCACTTATGGTATTTATAAGGGATAGGGGAAATAGTAAAAAAGTGCACGATCTCGACGAATTTCTTCTGAATAAATTAAGAAATTATATGCAAGAACCATAGCATTTCGTGATTTATTGGTAAATCCACTTTGATTCTCTATCAACCAATAATGCGAGACCTTTAACATGGTTAAAGCTAAATTGTTTAAAGTCCGGACAAAACATGGTATTCTTTCTACCACTACGTTAGTAACCAAATAGTTCAAATAAATTGGTAATTTATTTGATTTTGATATATAACACTCATATCAATAAATAAATTTAAACTATTTACGAGATAAAAAAAGCAAACAAAGTTCCTTTTTTTATCTAATGCCGAATCGACGACCTATGTATAAAAAAGAGGAATTTTTGGACTTGAAGAAAAAAAAGTACAAATAAAAAAACAACTTTGCTGACAATTTTAGATTTTGATCTGGTCTAGTCGGAAGAGTCTTCCTAATATTCTGGTTTTTTATTTTATAAGTTTTGATATGTTTAACTACAAACAGAAAAGAGAAGGTAGGCTCATTACATTAAAAAAAAAAGCTATGGGAATACTCATACCATAAATAAATAATTGAGCGTGAGAGCCAAATGAATCGAAAGATTCATGTTTGGTTCGGGAAGAGATCATGGAAGTTGTGAAATTAATGGTAAGATAATCTACTTTCATTAAATGATTTATTAGATAATCGAAAACAGAGGATTTTAAGTACTATTCGAAATTCGGAAGAATTACGTAAAGGGGCCGTCGAGCAGCTCGAAAGAGCCCGGACTCGCTTACGTAAAGTGGAAATAGAAGCAGATGAGTATCGAATGAATGGATACTCTGAAATAGAACGAGAAAAAGTAAATTTGATTAATGCCACTAGTGATAGTTTGGAACAATTAGAAAATTACAAAAATGAAACGCTTCG